AAACTCTCATTTTGATCAAAAATCAAAATCTGTTTTTTCTTTTTTCCTATCTTCAGAAGAATAAAGAACAGCTACCCCTTTTTATTGTTATAATCTTCTGAAAGGTAACTATCTCGATTTCATATAGAAATTAGTATAGAATCTTTGAAAAAGACTTTTCTCTAAAAAAAAGAAAGGACTTACTATCTTTGGGATCTGATGCTACACCGCTGCTCAATACCTTAGTAGATCGACTCTATTACATAAGTTGATTCCTAACTTTTATATCATATCATGACATAAGTAAGCAGTTCTTATTGTATCGGCCCGAAAACCAATTTCTCTAATTGATCTTTACGGTGTTTCTTCTCTCAATTAGATCCTTTATCCATAGAATCTAGTATATAGGCTGTACCCATTTATTTCGGCTCCTACGAAGTCTGTTTTTTTGCTACAGCTGATAAAAATCGTTGCTTTAGACGATACATATGTAGAAAGCCTATTTTTGCTAGTAAATACTAGCTTGATCTTTCTTCCCTTCTTTCTATAGTGGAGATAGCCGCGCGTAATGACAGATCACGGCCATATTATTAAAAGCTTGCGGTAAGAATGGGTTTCGCTCTAGTGCCCGGAAATAATATTCCAAAGCTTTCGTATGCTCCCCGTTGCTTGTGTGGATAAGTCCTATGTTATAGAGTATATAACTTCGATCATAGGGATCAATTTCTAGTCGCGTAGCTTCATAATAATTTTGTAAAGCTTCCGCATAATTTCCTTCGGATTGAGCCGACATCCGTTACGGTCGTTTATTTTTTTTATTCAATGAATCTCCGTTCCAAAACCGTACGTGAGACTTTCATCTCATACGGCTCCCCCCTTCTGTGCATAGTAATAAAGGGAATAATCCATACTATGTAATTCAAAATCAAAGGGGTTGGGATATTCTCATTATGAACTGACGGGGGCTGGTGTTTTTACAAGAAATCTCTAGCCAGCCTTCCTGCAAGAGGTCCATCTTTTGTGTTAAGAAAAGATGTCGATTCTAGATAGAAATAAATGGTAACTCAAACAATTTCTTTGTCCTCAACGCCTTCTATTTCAGGAATTCGTCACTTCAACGATCTTCGGTGATTATACGGGTATCCAAAATACGAACGAGATGGATGTTTGTTGTCCCAACCACTCTTAGTAGTCCCGATCCCAATAAAATGAGGAAAGGGCTAATTTATAACAAAGGTTTCGTGTTGTTGATTCCTGGGTATAGTGTAGTGCTTCTTCCTTTATGCGACCTATTAGTTAGTACTAGTTAGTACTAGTAAAGTAGGAGTGACCTGCAATACATAAAGAACCACTAGGTTTAACCTTTCGCTCAATACTAGAATCGACAATTGAAGCATCTGAGACTGCATCAATCGTGGATACACGACAGAAGGAATTGTTATATCTCCAAACTTCACCTTCACCAAGCGTAGATTTATTTCAAGAATTCTTTTCTTTATCCCTAATCATATCTCTTTCTTGTGGGTATAAGGATGAATGAGGGTGGTAAAGTACAAGTAAATAAGAAATTCTATACACTATACATAATTAATATAAATATAAAAAGAGTCAAATCGCACCATCTCTATAATAGGTAAATGCCTCTTTTTCTCCTGAAGTTGTCGGAATTATTCGTAATAAGATATTAGCTACAATGGAAAAGGTCTTATCAATAAAATTTCCATTTATCTGAGATCTAGGCATAGTTTGCAACCCATTCTATAAATTCTTCTCATTTTATTATCCCCCTCGAGGGAAAATAATTTCACAAACAAAGAAATTGTACAGTACGAAATCACATAAAAAGAAAAACAAACAAATTCTAAAAGAAAACGAATTCGAACAAAAAAGATGTTGACCTTCCACCCTAATTGTCCCAAAGGGGCAGGGATAGATAGTAAATATTGAAATCCGATTGACTGGGGTTCATTCCAATTATACCAATAAACGTAACTCTTACTATTTTAGATAAGTTAGATAATAGCTATCCATTTGGTTTGAATTGAATGTATACACCAATGGGAATAAAAAAATCACAGATGACTCATTAATTTGTAATAGATCTATGATATGGGGTAGCTCGTGAAAAGAGTTGTTGTTGAGAAACCGAAAATAACAAAGCAAAGGAGTTTTCGAATTTCTATAGAACCATAGTCTAAGTCTAACTAAACTATAAGTCGAGTCTAAACGTAATTAGAATAACATAATCATAGCATAAAATGGGGTTATTTGATTCATTTCAATTCATTAGCTTAATCTAGTATAAATATAAAAAGAAAATGATGGGATCTTTGTCTTGACAAAATAGATATATATATTTTTCGATTGGTAATATCTTTACAATCGAAAATGGTATTTTTTTCCTTCCCTAGAAGTTGACTTTGTTTGATGAAAAGTTTTCGATTTCGAATTGATTGGCCGTGTCTGTATTGCAATAATTCAAAAGAATATGAATAACTCGCTATTCAATCGGTTTCTGGGCCATAATCCTAAGATTATATAGGAAAGGTGGCCGAGTGGTTCAAGGCGTAGCACTGGAACTGCTATGTAGACTTTTGTTTACCGAGGGTTCGAATCCCTCTCTTTCCGAATCTTATCTTATTCTAATTCACCAACAGTAGCGGTATCGACCACAATCTATCTAATAGCAAACGATACCATTATATCCAACGGTAATTCTAGAGATTCTCTATTCCTTTCCTAAGCACTTTGGTTGGTATCGGAAATTTTGAAAAAAAAAAGAATAGACAAGGGGTGAGAATCTTACCGCTAGTTGTAATACAAGAATCGTAGAAAAATACGGACTTAATCCACTCTACTTCGGAAAGGGGGATCAAAATTGTCCGAAGATTTGTGTTCTTTTTATTTGATTAGGATCAAGTCTGACGTGAATAATATTCCACGACTAGCAACTCATTGATTTTTAAACCGACCCATTTACTATCTATTATTTGATTTACTACCCCTTTATATTGGGACGAGTCAAGAGTCAAATGTTTTGGCAATTCTTCGCGGGAAGCAGAATCCATAGAATTTTGAACCAGAACTTTGGATCTTTGTTCATTTCTCGTAGTAATAATATCGCGAGGTTTACAGCGATAACTTGGGATATCTACTATACGCCCATTAACTAAAACGTGTCTGTGGTTAACTAATTGTCTGGCTCCAGGAATGGTCGAGGCCATGCCCAATCGAAAAAGGATGTTATCCAAGCGCATCTCAAGTAGTTGTAGTAAAACCTGACCCGTTGATCCTTTGGCTTTTCCAGCGATACGAACATATCTAAGTAATTGTCGCTCTGTTAGCCCATAATGAAAGCGCAATTTTTGTTTTTCTTCTAAACGAATACGATATTGAGATCTTTTCCCGGAACGCGGTTGACTTCTAAGACTACTTTCAGATCTAGGTCTTTTACTAGTGAGTCCCGGTAAAGCCCCCAAACGGCGTATTTTTTTGAAACGAGGCCCTCGGTAACGAGACATAAAAACTCCTTATTTTTAAAAAATAGAAAATTAAAAAAAAAAAATGAAAAATGGACAGAATAAACTTAAATTAAGACTGAACTAAACGATAAACAAAGGCAAATCCGCCGAAGTACTACAAAGAAGAATGAAATGAATTGTATTCTATATATGGAAAATATTGTATATGTATACATAGGAAGTTAAGTGCCCCCTCCTTATTTTTTCTGTATGGATCTAAATCCCCCGTTTTTATCCATAGTTGGAAGTTCCTACAACATAAAAAATCCATTATCCGACGTTTGGAGAAAAGGGGAGGAGCCTTTTCAATATTCCTTGATCTCAAGAAGAAGTTGTTATTTTCAATCATGAAAAAAATCGAACAAATAGAACAAGCCGGCTATCGGAATCGAACCGATGACCATCGCATTACAAATGCGATGCTCTAACCTCTGAGCTAAGCGGGCTCGCATAAAAAGAAAAAGTGCATAGAAATTCGGAAAACGCGGGGATCTTGGCTATATTCTATGAATTTTATTCTATTCATTAATGAAATAAAATACATTTTTTCATTAAATGAGTTATTTAACTATTAAAATTAGAATACTATATAAATTAGATTATAATAGTTATAATAATTAACTATTAAATTAACAAGAGTATTCCAAATTTGAAGAGTTTTGTTTATGAACAATATTATCCCTAACTATTATTAGTTCTAATAGTGATTAACTATAGATATATTATATTAGCTATAACAAGATATATTATATTAGCTATAACAGATTATAGAAATTCTATAAGATTCGAGTGTTAATCTAATAGATTAGACTATTAGGTAAATTAAATAGAGGATAAGATAAGGATAAAAATAAATAGAAAGGTAGAGATAGGGTTGCAATTCATATAATAATGAGATATTCCTACGGTTTCGTTCGGAAAGGTAGGAGATAGGACGACAAAAAAGAAGAATCAATATCGACCGTTCCAGTATTATAAACAAAAAAGTGCGAGAAGAATTAGAGCGTAAAAGGCATATATATATATACGGGATAGGTCCACCCATATTGAATTGCAGATCTATCATTGATAGACTCTTTTTGGATTGGGCCGAACAAATACAAATATGCGCATCAAGTCTTCCTAACGACACGAAAGAAGATAGACAAGAAATAGAATATGAAGTAGACGCTTTTTCGATATAGGGGTAAGTATATTATCTAGTGAATTACAAGGTTCCAGCCAAACTAAATGAAAGAGGAGGGTTGGATCACAATAGGACCCCTGTCTTATAAGGATAAGTAGGTGTAAAGGGGGATATGGCGAAATTGGTAGACGCTACGGACTTGATTAGATTGAGCCTTGGTATGGAAACCTACTAAGTGGTAACTTCCAAATTCAGAGAAACCCTGGAATAAAAAGTGGGCAATCCTGAGCCAAATCCTATTTTTCGGAAAACACGAGTTCAGAAAGCGAAAAAGGGATAGGTGCAGAGACTCAATGGAAGTTGTTCTAACGAAT